AGCGCTCCATTCCATGGAAAAAATAATATATATATATTGATAGATTCGGTCGATTCTATTTCACCAAACTCTTTCTATACGAATCAACCTTTATTCTATTGTGTAGAGTATCTCATCCCAAGTCATTTATTCGAAGTTCATTGAAGAAGTTCTATTTACTCCAAAAAAACACCCCTCTTTTTTCTTGGTCCACCACTTGATTCGATTAGAAATTAGAGAATTAAGTAGAGACGTAATAAATAGAAATCGCAAAAAAAGTTCTGGTACACCTCGAAAAAGAAACTAAGACTAGAAATCTTTGACGAACAGAATCAAGAATCAGTCTTATTTCGACACAAGAATGGGGTGTAGAAACTTCCTTTTCTTGTGTCGAAGACTAGAAAGACGAAGAACCTCTCCTAGAATTATTTGTTCCCCTCATTTTCCTGCAATTTCTCGCTTACTTATGTCTAGTATCTAGCCATCAAAAACTCTTGATATTGATGCATTTTCGGACATTTAAATCTTCGAATAGTAAGATAGTCGCACCGCCAGTCTTCTTCACAATCTACAGACTAGGATTAGGAATGCGGTAGAAGGACTTCCTGTCATCTCATAGAAAAAGGATAAACAAGCTACGGTCTTTTTAGCATTTCATTTTTTTCAGCGCTAAGGGATAAAATGAGTTTGAGTCTTTTTACTAACTTGATGTTGAAAAATTAGCGAGTCTAGAAATTCATTTCGGACAATTGAACCTTCTCGAACTGCTTCTTTTTAAGAACCAAAAAGATTTGTGCCAAAATAACAGCGGCGAAGAAGAGCAACAGGCCTCGGACACGGAATAGATCTTGAAGTACAATTTCTGCATCTCCTTGACCAAATCCGCCCACATTAGGGTTACTCGTCAACGGTTGATCCAATTTGATAGATTCGCCTTCTGAAACGAGAAGTTCCGGCCCTGGGGGGATAATATCAACCACTAGACGTCCATCCGATGCATCCGTTATGGATACTTCGTATCCCCCCTTTTCTTTTCGTATGATTTTACTTACTATACCGGCTGCTGTAGCATTATAAACTGTATTGTTACTCTTGCTCCCGTCGGGATAAATCTGACCTCTTCCCCTGTTTCCGCCGACATATATAGGATATTTTAAGAAGTGACTCTCTTTCTTAGTAGCGGGGTCTGGAGAAAGAATAGGAAAGGTGATTTCACTATAGTTCTGACCGGAAACAGGGCCTATGACAAGAATATTTTTTTTATTGGGGCGATAGCTCTGAAAAGACAGATTGCCTACCTTTTCTTTCATCTCGGGGGAAATACGATTGGGAGGGGCTAATTCAAACCCCTCCGGTAAAATAAGAACAGCCCCGACATTCAAAGTGCCCTTTTTACCATTAGCAAGAACTTGTTTCAGTTGCATATCATAAGGAATTCGAACAACTGCCTCAAATACAGTATCGGGAAGTACCGCTTGTGGAACCTCAATATCCACAGGCTTATTAGCTAAATGACAATTGGCGCATACAATACGCCCGGTCGCTTCGCGCGGATTTTCATAACCCTGCTGGGCAAAAATGGGATAGGCACTTGAAATAGATGTCCGAGTTAGCATATATAGCATGAGGGATACGGAAATGGATCGAGTAATCCGTTCCTTTAGCCAAGAAAAAGTATTTCTAGTTTGCATGGTCCAATCATTGATACGGAAAATTTCTACAATAAATTGAGTAGGTTACTAATCGAGTTTCCTATCCACGATTCTGCTATTGACTGGAATATTGTTATGGGAATAAAATATAGGATCAATCCCCCGGGTTCATCGAAATGGAAAAAGTAAGGACGATTTGCAATGCTTTCCTTATGTACAACTACAAAGTCAAAAACATTCGACTTCGATGAATTTCATATTCATAGATCATTTTTCACTTATTGAATGATAAATCACTACAAGTGACGGAGATAGACGATTTAAATAATAGAAAACCCAATATTTAAAAATGCTATCGAGAATGACTGGAAGAATACAAACAAGACAAGATATAATTTGATCATTATGAACAAATCCAAAATCTTTGTAGACAGAGCTAATTAGTAGTTCCCAACCACGGGTCGAATGAAATCCGAGACATAAATCGGCTAATAAAAGAATAGAAAGCGCTTTTGTTGTGTCACTTAAGTTATATAGGAATTCCTGAGTCCACGAGTTAAGAATCCCAAGTTCTTTATTACCCAAAATAGAATAACCACTTAGAATAAGGAAAGAGATTAAATTTGTCGATAAGTACAAAATCGTATGAATACGATCCTCGTTGTGCATCTTGATTAATTGGATTGTTTCGTTCTGGATTCCTAGACGAAGGTTTTGGAGAGGTGTTTCCGCGTATTCCTTGATCATTTCGTCCAAGAGGAGCAGTTCGTCTAATTCTATGAATTTTTCGAGAATACTCTTTTCTTCAATCTCGTTCAAAAAAGTTTCGGATTGCGCAGTATTCCACCAATTAGTAACCCAAGATTCTAGACTTTTATTAAATAAGAGACAAATAGACCGGGGCAAAAAGACTATAGATGCAAGATATAAAAGAGGAGTGAATGCTTTCGTTTTTGCCATTTTTTCATCTATGAATTGTTAATGAACCCCTTCAGTCGTCGACTCGAAGCCCTCTAATATTTCGCTTACACACGAGTTCTATTCCAAGGTATCGAACCTTGGAATCTATTCAATCTTTTTCAATCTTTTTCTTTGTGCGTTAGGCCTTAGTTCTTGAATCGAGAAAGAGTACAGAAATTGACTTAAGAAGCTACTTTGAATTCGAATGAATAAAGAATCCAAAAAATTTTCTTTTTCGATATATCAACTCAATTGGGTAAAAGTATCTCCCTTCGAGGCATACCTGAAAGAACAACTTTAAGGAATGAATATGATTCATATTTTGAGACAAAAGAACTCCCTTTCTATTATTCTAGAAAAATTCGAATATTTTGAAAAATTTCACTGACTCTCAGGCGTCAGGGAGCTAATAATTGAGGGAAGTTTCTGAAGAATCTTGTGATGATCAAAAATGAGTAGCAAACCAAAGCAGGAATTGGCTAGTTATTCTTAATCGTTATAAGGAATCCAATTGTTTGGACAGTAAGGAGCACAAAAACAGAGAAATTAAGGCGTGTCGATTGAAAAAAACTTTACATATGATCTATCTGAATCTAAAGTTTCAATTTCACCAAGTCTGGATTTTTCTATTTTGATTTATAGATATTGGACTTAAAATAGAAACTGGGAAAGTTTTTTTCTAAAGGGTTGAGTATGCGAGAAATCTATTATTTCAATTTGTTACTTCGTGTTATTATTGAATTGAATTGTGTAGATTTACATACCTATAAAAGACCCCAAAACAAAAAGCGTTTTGTTTTCTACTTCTCCCTTATACGCCTACTTTAGCTCAAATCCATGTTCAGAATAAACCTCAGTCTAGTTATGTTATAGAAATTCGTGATAGAAACAGAGGATTCGCGAGTTTTTCCCCTCCTGCTGAGAAATTTTCTCACAGTTCTCAAAAGACTTCAATGGGTACACGCAAGAAATAGGCCAATTTCGCAGCTTTTTGTTCAATTTCCCACGCAGTCAAATTCTCATCAGTACGAGTCAATGGAAGGGCTCCCTGTCCTCGGATATCCATATAAAGGACACGACGAGCATAAAGCCCCTCTTTAACTTCTATTCGGACGGACTGAATATCTTTTATAAGGAATCGGAGAAAGATACGCCGATTTTTCCCAGGAAATCCCCAACGAAAGATACACACGATTCCTTCTTTTCGATCGAATCGATCATAACCACTACCTACATTCCAAGAAATTGTGCACCACAAATAGGAGCTAATAAAAAGACCCGCGATCCCATAGAAAGACATCACAATCCCTTGTGGAAAAAAAACAATTTGCTGAAACGGAAATAAAGATATCCAAGTTCTACCAAGATAACTGGAAGTTCCAACCAACAAGAATCCTAATGAACCTAAAAAAAGGATAACAGTCCAGCAGAAATTACTTGTTTTTCGAGATCCCGTTATAGGTTCTATCCATATATGTTCTGATCGACAACTCATACTTGATCCGGTTTCAGTTTCTTGGAATTGAGAGAATATCCCAAATGAATTTGACTTTAGTCTTTCTGTTTCCGAAGTAACTCTCATCAACTAGCACGAGTTTGATAGGAACTTTTAAGAGTAATTCATTAAATTGATTAGATCTAAACTAATAATATATCCTTACTAATAACATATCCTTCGTACGACCCCACTAAAGATATCCACATACTCCATTTACCCATATATCATGGTTCTGCAGATATAAGAGTTTTTCGACGAAAGCTACTTATACCATCTTTCACTAATACCGGCGTTATTATAGAAGTCTAAAACCAAACGAATGAGATTTTATCTCATCGGTTCTAAACAATCTTGTTTTTTTGAACATAAAGAAATAAAGACGCCATTGTGATTGCCGGAAATACTAGGCCTACTAAAGGTACCAAAACAGAGGGAAAGTTAAGAATTGTCATAGAATGTGTACCTCAATTTACTATATTGTACCTCTTATTATTATTTAATCGATATTCTATTATACTAAAATATCGATTAAATAATAAATAGAGTTCTGCAAGTCCGTGTTCTTAATCGGACTCTGAATTTTCCTCTTTTTCGAGTTGTCGTAAACGTTCGAGAGCACCCGTCCAATATCCAAGCTTCGCAGTATATCCGAACTCGTCCGTGTTTTCTTGGTGGAAAGCCTCGATCGATCGGCAGGCAACGGCAATTTTTGCCGTTTGCCAAGCCATCGGAGTTTTTGAAATTCTTTGTAAATTTCGATCAATTAAGTTGATGCCTTCTACTTGGGCAAGGTCGAAGACGTCTGCAAAACCCCCCACGGACAGCCGAACAGCTTCGTCACACCTATTCACAAGATACATAAGAGCCATTTTATCAAAAAAATTCCGTGTTTGAGGACCTCTCGTCAAAAG